CCGAATTCTGAATAAAAAAATAAAATATATATATTAAACTCATTTAACTTTCTTACTAGAAAGAAAAGAAATAGGGGAAATTTTATGTCTCACCGAATCACACGTAGAGATATTGATAATACACATAGAGTTAATGGTATTTCATAACTAATTGATTGAGCAGCAGCTCTTAAACCACCTAAAAAGGAATATTTATTATTTGATCCATATCCCGACATAAGAAGTCCAACGGGAGCAAGACTTGAAACAGCGATCCATAAAAAAACACCAATACTAAGATCGGCTAGAATAAGGCGATAACCAAAAGGAATTACTGAATAACTTAGTAAAATGGATATGACTGCTATGGATGGTCCGATACTGAATAAACGAGTATCCCCTCTAGATGGAAAAAGATTCTCTTTGAAAAGTAGTTTTACCCCATCTGCTAGAGCTTGAAGAATTCCCAAGGGGCCGGCGTATTCAGGTCCAATACGTTGTTGTATCCCTGCAGATATTTCTCTTTCTAACCAAACAATTACTAGTACACCTAGTGTGATTCCTAATACAAGAGTCAAAATAGGGACAAGCACCCATATGATCCCATAGACTTCTTTTAAGAATTCCAATCTGGAAAACGAATGGATGGCTTGTAGTTCTGTTGTATTATCAATTATCATTTCAACGATCAACTTCTCCCATAATGATATCTATACTACCTAGTATCGTCATAATATCAGCCAATTTCATTCTTTTAACTAACTGAGGCAGAATTTGCAAGTTGATAAAACCCGGTGGGCGAATTTTCCATCTCCAAGGAAAAACACTCTGATCTCCTATCAGAAAAATTCCCAATTCTCCTTTTGGTGCTTCGACTCTTACATAAAGTTCTTGTTTGGACAATTCAAAAGTTGGAGAAGGTTTTTTACTAATAAATCGATATTCAAAATCATTCCATTCAGTATCTTTTACTCTATCAAAGCGTCGGATTTCTAAATTCTCAAAGGGCCCCCCTGGAATTCCTTCCAGAGCCTGTTGGATAATTTTTATGGATTCTGTCATTTCACTGATTCGTACTAAATAACGAGCTAATGAATCCCCTTCTTTTTGCCATTGAACCTCCCAATCAAATTCGTCGTAACACTCATAATGATCAACTTTACGAAGGTCCCATTGTATTCCGGAAGCTCGTAGCATTGGTCCTGATAAACCCCAATTTAGTGCTTCTTCTCCTCCAATAATGCCTACGCCCTCAACTCGTTCTAAAAAAATAGGATTCCGTGTAATAAGCTTTTGATATTCAGCAACCCCTGTTAAAAAATAATCACAAAAATCCAAACATTTATCTATCCATCCATGAGGTAGATCAGCAGCTATTCCTCCGATACGAAAATAATTATGCATCATTCGCATACCGGTGGCAGCTTCGAATAGGTCATATATCAATTCTCGTTCTCGAAAAATATAGAAGAAAGGGGTCTGTGCCCCAATATCTGCCATAAAAGGACCAAGCCATAACAAATGAGAAGCTATACGACTCAACTCCAACATAATGGCTCTGATATAGCTAGCCCTTTTAGGTACTTGAATATTGCCTAGTTGTTCGGGTCCATTTACGGTTATTGCTTCTGTGAACATAGTAGCTAAATAATCCCAACGTGTTACATAAGGCAAATATTGTATAATTGTTCGGTTTTCCGCAATTTTCTCCATTCCTCTGTGTAAATAACCCAATATTGGTTCACAGTCAATAACATCTTCACCATCGAGAGTAACGATAAGTCGAAGAACACCATGCATTGATGGGTGGTGAGGACCCATATTGACTATCATGAGGTCTTTTCTTGTAGTTGGTGCAATCATAAGTTTTTTACCGAGTCATTCTTCCATGAATTGCTGAAAGTAAAAAGAAGTTCATCAAAATTGAAACGCATAAGTTCAAATGATATCACTCTTTAAATTAACGAGTTTTTGTCTCTCGAATATCCAACCGATCAATTAATTCTTTATAACGTACTCTATTTTTTTTTGACAAATAAGCCAGTAATCGTTGACGTTTTCCCAAAATTTTTCGCAAACCTCTCTGAGATGAATAGTCTTTTTTGTGCAATTCCAAATGTGAAGTAAGTCTCCTTATCTTAGTGGTGAAACTGAATACTTGAAATTCAACAGACCCTCTGTTTTCTTCATTTTCTTTTTGAGAAATAACCGAAATGAATGAATTTCTTACCATAAAAAAAAGCCTCCTCTCCCTTTTTACAGATATGGATTTTACCGATCAGTAATAATAATGTCATTCATTTTAATGTGGTATATACAATAATCTAATTCAAATTTCTTTATGAACTCCTAATTTTATCAATTCAAATGAATCAATCCAATTGAAAATTAGATTTAGATAGGGAGAGAAAAGGATTGGCACATTTTCGTATTCACAAAAGCGAAGAATTTAGACCTAAAATGAAGAGGGTTCTGTTGATTCATTTCTAGATCGAATTGATACATTATTCATTTAGTATTGGATATTTAGAATGAAATGTAAGACAGGACGTGTGATGTGTGTATTTATTTGCTTTCATATATCCTATATAGTAGAGGATATATAGGAAAAATGGACTATCAATGAATTTTCAATCGTGGATACAAATGTATCCTTAACATACTGAAACGACTGCCATTATTGGTATCAAACCAATAGCGATTCATACAAGCTAAATCTTCTAATCGATAATTAGGCCAAAGAAAGAACTTCAATTTCATTAATTGATTTGTCTCTCTATCAAGGTGATTACTGTCACCTAGAACTTGGCTGCTATTCTTTTCGTTGCAAAATACAGGATTTCCATCTACATTATTCCTATTCTTTGAATTGAAAGAAATTAGAATTCTTAATTTTCTACGACGCCTAAATGAGAAAATATTTTCAGGAACAAGCAAATCCAAATGATTTTTGTCTCTATTTCTTGTTATTCTTTCATGTGGTGGAATAGATTCATCAAAATTATTCTTAGCAACATATCTTTGCTCTCGGTATCTTTGATTAGTTTGGTGCTTACTCTTATGAACCAACAAAATACCGATGGTTTGATACATAATAAACTGTCCGTCGTTTTTTACAGACAGACGAATGGGTTCGATAATAAATATTCCCTTTTTCATCAATTCTGGAAGAGTTAAATTCTTCTGAATCAGCATTATATCCAAACTCATTTCTCCCCTTTGAATCGAGGATATAGAAATTTTTCTTGGATCTATTAGTCTAAGCAGGAAACAATATACCTTAATATTATTGATCAGTCTTTGATTCAAAGTATCGTCCCATCTCAATTGAAAAAGCAAATAACGTTTCAGGAACAAATCTAGTTCTGCTTCCGTGTTACTTTTGTATTGTTTTTTCTTTTTACCTTTTTTCATGTCCGATCTCGCATAATCTTCTTCAATATCTTTTTGTTGGTTTGAAAGAACGGATCCAAGATCCCCTTGGCTTGTGGTTTTTTTTTCTTCTTGATTTCGATTCTTTATTTTTTTATTCGATGGTATCAAAAAACTTCCCTTTTGCTTTTCATTAATCTTTTTATTTTGATTACTATTTTCATTTCTATTCAAATTTAAAAGAAGTAATTTGCTTGGTATAAACCAAGATTTCGTTTTATATGTATTATAAAGTAACAAAAATTCTGGGAAGAACCAAAGTTCCAGATTCAATATGGGACGCTTTAGTCTTTTTTCATTCATCCCCATCCAATCAAAAAAGACTTTTGGGGAGTTTGGTAAATTCATTTCTGGAATCATAAGATAAAAAATATTTTTTTTATCAATTATTTGATAATTATTAGTAACAATCTGAGTATTTTGATTACTATTGGCATCGATCGTGATCCAGGCCTCAATATCGACTTTTTGTCTAAGATCAAAATTGATAATTTGCCAATCCAAATATTTCCTATCGGGAGTTTTTTCCATATATAGAATATCGCCCTTTCCTAGATAATTATTGATAGGGATACTCCTCAGCATATCAAAAAAAGTGTCTTTATATGTGTTGTAATTATAAGAAATCTCTTGATTCTTATTTCCTTCAAACGGCGATCTAGAAATAAATGAGTCCTTTTTATTTTCAGAATTAATAGATTTATATGATAAAAGATCATATTTATAGTATTTTGGAAAATTATCTTTTTGATTCAATAATGAATAGACTTCCAAAATATTTTCTTTTTTGTAATCAATTAATTGGTCTTTTTCATATAAATTCCATTTGCTGAAATTTTTCCTTTTAACCATACGACGTTGATAAACTCTATTCCGCCATTGTTGTGGTATTAATCTAGACCATCTGATCTGAGATAAATCGTATTGATAATGCCCTCTTAACCAGTTTTTCCATTGATTCATTTCAGAACTCGGAAGTCTGTTATCCCTTAATTTAGAATGAACTATTCCTTGTGTTTCAAAAGAATCCTTTATTTCAGGCTTAAGAAAAAAAGGGATTCCTTGATATTGAAGAAATGATTTTAATTTATACAAGTTAAAAACTTGGGTTTGTGATAATTTGTAAAATACATATGCTTGTGATAAGTACGATAAGTCATAAAAAATATGTGAATTTGTCTGACTATTACTAATATTATAAAGTGACTTTTTTATAGTCGAAATAAACTCAATTGGATTTTTATTTTTTTTATTAATTATTTCTTGACTTGTTTCATTATTGTAAATGGATTTATTCATAATTTTTTTTGTTGATTCAAGAAATAATTTTCTCTTTATTCTGGGAATATTAATGATAGATAAAAATATATTTGTGTAGATTCTTTCAATTAAAAGTTTAAAAACAAAAGGTAATTTAGAGATTAATCGAGCATTTCTTCTTTTTAATATTTGCCATTTTGCTAATCTTTTAGCATTATAACTTGTTTTGTTAAGACTAATATTTATTTCTGGAGTTACTTTTTTTTTCTCTTTTGTAATTCTTTCTATTTGATTTCTAATTGTATTTGTTCTATCAGTCAGATCCTTCA